TTCTCAGATACAAGGAAATGATTCAGTTCTATAGCTAAAGATCGTAGTTCTCGAACGAGCAATCGAAAAGATTCTGGAGCATCTTCTGGGTTAGATACTCTTCCTCCAATGATTGTAGCACCAAGTACTTCTTGACGAGCTCTAATATGATCAGATTTATAAGTAAGCATCTCTTGTAAAATATGAGCAACACCAAATCCCTCTAAAGCCCAAACTTCCATTTCTCCTACTCGTTGTCCCCCTTGCTTTGCCCTTCCTCTAAGGGGTTGTTGTGTAACAAGTGCGTAATGTCCACTAGAACGTCCATGGATTTTATCATCAACTTGATGAATTAATTTTAAAATATAGGACTTTCCTATTAAGACAGGTTGTTCAAAAGGATTTCCTGTTCTTCCATCAAATATTCTGCTTTTTCCCGGATATTCCGGTTCAAATACCCATGGATTTTTTGTTTGCTTACTGGCTTCATATAATTCAGAAAACACTAGCTTTCTCGAAGCCTCTTGCTCATATCTCTCATCAAAAGATGCTATTCTATAATGTCTTTTTAACAGATCTCCCGCTAACCCGAGCGAACATTCAAATATCTGTCCCACATTCATTCGTGATGGTACTCCTAATGGGTTGAAGACCATATCAACAGGTGTTCCATCTTGCAAATAAGGCATATCTTGTCTAGGCAAAATTTTGGAAATGATACCTTTATTCCCATGTCTTCCAGCTACTTTATCACCTACTTTGATTTCACGTTTCTGTGAAATATATACACGAATCATTTCTAAATTATAACTGGAACCCCCCCTTTTCCGGATCCATCTCACGTCAATAACGCGCCCTCTTCCGCCTATAGGTAATTTTAGAGAAGTTTCTTTTGCAGTGGATACCTGAATTCCGAGAATGGCTCTTAATAATCTATCCTCTGGAGCATACGAGGATTCGTTTGCCGTCTGAGGCCTTAATTTTCCTACTAAAATATCACCTGTTTCTACCCAAGATCCCAGCATCACAACTCCATTTCTGTCTAAATTGCGGAGTAAATGAGCCTCTAGATGTGGTATTTCCCTAGTGATTCTTTCAGGTCCTTGGCTTGTCATATGAGTCTGAATTTCATATTTCCGGATGTGAAAAGAAGTATAAATATCTTCATATACCAAACGTTCGCTAATCAGTACTGCGTCTTCAAAATTGTAACCTTCCCATGGCATATAAGCTACTAATACGTTTTTTCCTAAAGTGAGTTCCCCACCAACTGTAGCCGCACCGTCCGCTAAAATTTGTCCCTTTTTAATGCATTTACCTCGCGAAACCTGAGGTTTTTGATGCATACAAGTATTTTTGTTGGAACGTTGACAGATAACTAATGGAATACTTATAGTAGTGTCTCCGTTACTTGTAGTAGTGTCTCCATTACTTGCAAAAATAATCTTGTGAGGATCAGTATAAATGATTTTTCCCTCGTGTTCGGCTATAGCGGAAACCCCCGAATCTAAAGCCGTTTGACGTTCCAGTCCAGTTCCAACAATGCACCTCTCGGACTGAGAAAGCGGAACTGCTTGGCGCTGCATATTAGAACTCATTAAAGCCCGATTCGCATCATTATGCTCGATAAAAGGAATGAGAGAAGCTCCAATAGAAAAATATTGGAAGGGAAAAATACTTCTAAGATGAATCTGTTCCCATGCAATAGTCAGGAACTCTTGACGGTATCGAGCTGGAACAACCTGTTCTTCCTGAATACTCTGATTCAAGGCCAAAGAATTTCCAGCTGCTATCCTATAATATTCATCTCTATTTGGTGATAAATAAACTATCTGTGCCTCCTTTTTTGATCTTTCAGATATTTCATAAAACGGACTCTTTATGGATCCCCAATGGCTAATCCTCACATGAATGGCTAAGGATCCAATAAGTCCAACATTGATTCCTTCGGACGTATCAATTGGACAAATACGTCCATAGTGGCTAGGATGAATATCTCGTATCCGAAAACTAGCAGTTTTACCCGTCAATCCTCCAGGACCCAAATAACTCAATTTTCGCCCATGAACAATTTGTGTCAATGGATTAGTTCGATCCAAAACTTGAGATAAAGGATGTAGGCCAAAAAACGATTCATAAGTGGTTGTTAATGAAGTTGAAGTTACCAAATTTTGAGGAGTCGGTATCAATTTATGACGAATTGCTCCAGATATAGTTCCTCGAACTGCGTTTTCTAAACGAACAAGAGCCAGTCCAAATTGATCCTGTAACAAGTCCGCTATAGAACGAATACGTTTATTTTTCAAGTGATTCATATCATCAAGTGTACCCATTCCAAATTTCATTCCGATCAAATGATCCACAGCAGCCAATACATCTCGTGGTAACAAAAATGTATTGTTCTGAGGTATATCAAGATTCAGTCTACGGTTCATATTTCGTCGACCAATCCTTCCTAATTCACATCTTTGTTGAAAAAATTTCTTTTGTAATTCCTTACATAAGGACTCAGAAAATATCGGATCCCCGCCTACACAAGCAAATTGTTGATAAAATTCCAAAATAGCACTTTCTTTTGACCCAATCTTTTTTTTCTCCTTATCATTTAGATTAAGGAAAGACAAAAAAATTTCAGGGTAACAAACATTATCCATAATTTCTCTTAGATTCGAACCCATAGCCGACGATAGAACTAGAATAGATATTTTTTGTTTCCTACTCACACGGGCCCATATCCTTGATTTTCTATCAATCTCTAATTCTGATCTCCCCCCCCAATCTGATATTATGGTGCTGGTATAGACAGAAATTCCGTTATGGTCCAATTCTGAACGGTAGTAAATACCAGGACTTTGCAATATTTGATTGATCACAATTCTGTATATTCCATTTACTATAAAGGTTCCCAGGTAATTCATTATTGGAATGTTTCCAATAAAAATGGTTTCTTCTTGCATATCTCTACCGGTTTTCCAAATTAATCCCGCGGGTACATATAATTCAGAAGAATATGTGAGTGATTCATACACAGCATTTCTTTCGTTTATAGAGGGTTCCACCAATTGATATCTTTCTACAAATAATTTAAATTCAATTTCTTGATCTGTGTCTTCAATTTTCGGAAACTTATGAAATTCTTCCGTCAAGCCCTCATTAATAAACCTACAAAATCCCTCAAATTGGATCTGACTAAATCCAGGTATTGTGGACATTCCCTCATTTCCATCATTCCAGAGCATCTTAATTTTCAGTTTCCCCTTTATCGAAAAATCCCATTATTAGCTCACTATTTATCGAACCATATGGATCGATTTCGCAATGATGGAATGTATATTCTGTTTACTGAATCACATGAAATTTTAGACAACCCCGTAAATGTACTTCATACGTATGAGAACGGAAATGAGACAGAGGAATGAAGAGCATTTTCGACGCAAGACAAGTTCGAATTTGCGACAGGTACAAATGGAAATGAATTTATAAAGCATTCCCAGAATAATTCCGTCACTTACACTTATGGAGTCTTATATAGAATATAAAAATTCATCCAACTTCTACCTATTATTATGATAATACGATTAGATTGATTGGGTACCAAAAAAATAAATGGATTCAGAATGAAATCGAATCTCTATGAATGAGATAAAGAAAGCCAGTAGTAATATAGTTTCCCCTTTAGTTAAAGTTAATTTTATTTCATGTTGAAAAAAAAAATTTCGGATTTTTTTACTTTTACTATATATAAATATAATTTTACTTTTACTATATATAATATTTTTACTATATATAATATAATATATGGATTTATGGAATATGATTGAATTGCGTAATAGGAATAATATTTCCTAAATAAAGTATATGCCGGTATAGCTATCCACATATCTCATCTCATCTTTTTTTTATAGCAATTTTGCTTGTGGCAACAGAAGTCAGGTCACACTATATCATAATTTCCACTTTTTCTATTGTATTATAGAAAACGAAAAAAAAAAGCACGACGATTCCTTATAAGGATATGGGATATGTACATAAAAAAGACTCGTCCCGGTATATGTGTAACAATTTTTGTTTTTGGGGTGTGGGTTTACATATACACATATCATATATATTGTTATATTTGAATTGATTTGTTATGCCAGTAAGGAAAGGCAACAATTTGAGATACAAATTGAAGAACTTTTCACTAATTCAAAAAAAAAATAGTTAATGGTTCCAATTTGCACTAAATTTTTCAGTCTGTGACCGAAAATCCATTTTTTACCTTCTCAATGGAAAGAGAAGGGGAGTTTTTAAGGGGTGTGATAACCAATCAAAGAGAATAATTGGATTGGATAAAAAAAAAATAAAAGAATTAGTAATAGAATCTTAGTAAAAGAATATGGATGAATACTCTTTTTTTACCTATTTTATATTTTTTTTTTTTTTTTGAGATTTGGATCGGATTTGGCGACATGGCCAAGTGGTAAGGCAGGGGACTGCAAATCCTTTATCCCCAGTTCAAATCTGGGTGTCGCCTGATCAACAAAAAACGGGGGATTTCTTATTCTACTGATTTAATTCGACGAATTTTGTCCCCGGAGCCGGAGAAGTATAAGCCTATCGATAGTTTTTTTTTCTCAAAATTTGGTCCTTGGGTGTGGCTCAAACCGATACAAATAGGGATGAAGTGAGTCTTACTTAGTAATATGATTGACTCTCACTATTAAACTATAAAAAAAAAAATAGTGAGAGTCAATTCTGGGATTCAGAACGACGAAAATCAGAGGTCGAAAGTATCCAAAGGTTCCTAAAAGACAATCCATTTTTCTCCTAGGATTGAAGAAGAGATTGTACGAAAGAGTATCAAGAATTCCTAATTATTTTTCACTACCATTACTAAAATTGTGTCTACTGACTCCATATGGAATTAGATTGGATAGGCTGATGGGAAATCCATTTAAGAGTTGTGGAAAGGATTGAAGAAACTTTGTATCCAGACTCACGAGGGTCTCTGAGTAATCAAACATTCAATCAGGATAGTCGGTCAACTCTTATTTTTATAGAGTAAAAGTAAAATTATAGAGTAAAAGTAAAAGTCGAAAAAAAAGGGTAACAAACAATAGGTCTTAGTATTCCCACATGTTTCATTTCATTAGGATAGAAGTATTCCTTTGCTATCTAATTTTTCAAGAAAAGGTATGTGTATCATATCTGTACTTAATACTTATACTTCAAAATTCTACCAGAAATCTTAGAATATTGTTACAAGTAGATTCATTGGATTGGTTCATTAATATTAATAGCTTTAAGTCAGAATTATATTTTGACTCTGCGCCATTAATTCCACTATGATTATTGATCAATAATTAAATAATTCCTTCATAGAGATAGGAGACATAATTCATATGGATATTGTAAGTCTCGCTTGGGCTGCTTTAATGGTAGTCTTTACATTTTCCCTCTCACTCGTAGTATGGGGAAGGAGTGGACTTTAGGGAGGGGTACTACTAGTTTTTTAATTTAATTGTATGAATTGTTTAATTGAGCGTTTTGCGAAGCTTTTTCTTTTTTAAGAATGTCTCTGTTTCAAAATTATACTGAAATACAGTAATGAATAATAAAATACAATAATGAATAATAACCATTCGATCAAACAATGAATGATTACTTTACTAATGAATGATTACTTTACTATAGTTCTATTTCGAAACTCAAATCTACGCATGATAGGAAAATTTTTTCAACCGGATTGGATTCTTCCTAAACATTCTATTTTAATAAACCAGTTCTTACCAGAATTATGGATATTACAATGAACAAAAACCAGAAATGGGTTTTTATTTTTTTCTTTATTTGTTTCCCTCTTTTTTGACTTTTACTGTTCTAAGAGAACATAAAGTCGTTCCGCTAATCTAATTAGATTATGGCAATACATACTTTCTATTGGAAGTGACTAGTTGTTGTCCAAACCAAAGAAAAGAGGTTCTACACATAAGAAGATTAGATCCTTCTTTCGTTGCACGATTCACGTATCGTGTATTTCACCTTTCTTTTAGACTCCTCTCCATTCCATTTTTTATGCTTAAGACATCTCATGTCTTAAGCATAAAAAATGGAATGGAGAGGAGTCTACTCTATTAACCTATTCCCTTTTACAAATCTGAATAAATTATCATAGAATAGAACTCCGCGGATCGTGTTTTCTGTTAATGGATCAAGCAATAGCTTCTTGTGGTGGGAAATCTAAAAAAAGAAAAAGATTCTTTGGTTTCGTTTTCTTTTCTCTTTTTTTATTTATTTTGAAATTTCTAATAGATTAGTATACGCCCGTATTATTCTTGCTCCATTGATTCTTTTGATGGATCTCAGGATCTATCCTATATAAATAAATTCTAAAATAGGTTAAGAATTAGAACAGTTGGCCTTCGATTATTTTGGATCGATCGAAATACACACAGGTAAATGTAGCCAAAAAAAAGAATTGGGCTGCTATTTTGATGTACTATTTAGATATACATCTAATCCACGTACATACATATTGTATATTGATCTAGATATTAGATATGGGCTTTTTTTTATAGGAAAAAGTCTATATCCGTATACAATACAACTTTCTATGAAAATAATGAATATGATAATATATACTATATAATAGTATATAACTATACAATACTAGATAGTAGATAGTATGGTAGAAAGAATTATATATAATTCTTTCTACCATACTATCTAGGCTTAGATACTACTATCTCAGATACTTATTATCTCAGATACTTATGATTCCAGCCAGATCATTTCGTTTAAGACTTGAAGTTTGAATTCCTTTCTTCAATCATTGATAAGAACTAATAATTCAAGTTTCAATCAAATTAGTCATTTTGACTGACTGTTTTTACGTAGATGATAAGTAAAAAAGCAGTAGGAACTAGAATGAACAGTGCAGTAGCAATAAATGCGAGAATATTTACTTCCATAATCTCATTTTTTTTTTTACTTCGCAATAACTCGGGATCTAATCCCATAGAGATGAGAAATTGGATTCCTGTAAATTCATGGGGATGAATTGCATCCTGATGATACTGAATCGGATCAGTATTATGAATAACAATATATGATCTATCAAATAAATTCATCGTCGAGAATTGAATAGTATAACATAGGAAGATCCTTTATCTATACTAAATCTGAAAAAGGATTCTTTATTGGATCAGGAAATTTACATCTTTTTCCACTTTTTATTTTCTATAAATAACCCAACCCTATCGTCTTACCTATATATTCCTCCTTCGTTATATTATACTTATACATACAATTATGAGGTATTATATGATTGGTATGGTATTCTATGGATGACACACAGATCCAAAGAAAAGAGTAGGAGTGAGATGGAAAAAGGACGAGTTAAGTAGAAAAAATGGAATATAATTCCAATGAATTTAATAAAAAGGAGTGTTACTCGTTCTCCTCTTTTATTTTATTAGTATTTCTTCCTTCAATTGGGACTGGAACCGGAAGGCATACATAAAAAATTGAGTGTGCAATTTAGTTTATTTGAATGAAAATGAGATGGATTGTTTCCAATTAGTCATTGAGGATACCCCCCCAAAAAAAAGTTGGAGCTCAAAGGGGTTTTCATTTATCCTGACAAGTACTCTGTCGAGGCACTTATGTTAAGTTCGTTGTGCCTCGTACGATAAACGAATACAATTTGCATATGTACTCCGTTAAAAAGGGTACTCTTTTCTATTTTATTCATCAAGAATATTGAAAAACAAAAGTGGACAAGTATCTCTTAAATTCAAATAGTAAAGTAAATATAAGAATACTACCGATTGTACAAATCTAACTATTATGTTATGTCTCTCTCTTATCAATCGGCACTAATGAAAGAAATGGAAATTCCCGTATTTGTCTGATGATAAATACGAAATAAAAACAAAAGAAATAGGGATCCCGCTGGGTATTAGCTCTTGCTCCCTATTTCTTTTTTCACGTTAAATAAATGGATAAATTTATTTAACGGATCGGATCCTAGATCCTAGTTCGGGACTGACGGGACTCGAACCCGCAGCTTCCGCCTTGACAGGGCGGTGCTCTGACCAATTGAACTACAATCCCAGCGAGGTGTATGGTATACATATTCTTAATGGTTTTATTCTTAATGGTTTTAAAAAACCATTTTATTTTCTTCGTCGTGTTGTAAGAGAGACATGAATGATATACTAACTGATATTATATACACATAGATATGGACTATACTGAAAGTAACACAGAGATATGGACTATAGTCAAAGTAACACAGATTACTAGTAACCCATGTTTTTTTAGTGCCAAAAATGGATAATCAACCTTTCAACGAGAAAAAACTATTTTTCTTTTCATAATCAAAGATTATGTATTACCAATCTAGAGTCTTAGAAAGATCAGAATGAATCAGAAAAACATGGATACATAAGAAAAAATGCTTGATCCGTAAAAGAGAAGGATTCCATTTTTATGGAGGACAAATTTCTTATATCATTGGTTATATCATATTTATGGAGCGGCGAATTTTTGGGCCGAGCTGGATTTGAACCAGCGTAGACATATCGCCAACGAATTTACAGTCCGTCCCCATTAACCGCTCGGGCATCGACCCAGGAAGAATTCATTTTAGGCTTATGGATAATCCATAATCAACTTCCTTTCGTAGTACCCCCAGGGGAAGTCGAATCCCCGCTGCCTCCTTGAAAGAGAGATGTCCTGAACCACTAGACGATAGGGGCATATCCGCCCGACTGTCATCATACTATGATGATAGTATGTATAGTTTTTTGGAATTGTCAATATAATCTAATGATATGACTAAATCCGAACACTCTTTTCTACTTTTGTGTTATGATTCCATAGAATTTTTTATTGGATGGGAATAAATGAACCGTCCCATTTTCATTTATTTATTTATTTTTTTGCTTTATTTAATTTGTATTTATATAAAATACTATATATAGTATAGCGAATATAGCGAAAGGAGGTATAGGATTCTGTCCGTTCAGGCAGTGATTGGTCCAGCATAACAGAAAAGGGTGTAAAAACTCACTTAATTTCTTTTCTTCTTCACTCATTAATTTTAACTTAAAACTCGTTGCTTCCTTCATTGTTCAGATAAAATAGGCCATGCATAATCACTATCTCACATTAAGTCAGAAAATTCAAAAACGATAGAAATTCTCTTTTTTACTTTTTTATAAAAATTCGGTTCAGGGTACGAATACCTTCATCACATAATTCAATAAAATCTATTGAATCTATGTCAGTGTCAGATTGGTACATGTATCAATCGAGTAAATCTCGTTTTGATTGGTCAGTAAAAGGAAACAGGCGGGGTCGGTCTTGAAACAATTCATTGCATTATTAAAATAAAATTGACCCGCTTCACTTTTTGAGGGTAAATCGAATTGATCCTTTACTTTATAAATATAAATGAAACCCCTATGTATATGATATGTACATGATATATACATATATTATTTATATTTGTTTGCAGTATGCAGTGTAGTAGACTCATAATGAAAATGGATATAATTCATGAATTGAATACAAAGGGCCCTTTTAACTCAGTGGTAGAGTAACGCCATGGTAAGGCGTAAGTCATCGGTTCAAATCCGATAAGGGGCTTTTTTCACTAAACTAAAGTTTTAGTCTTCGTTTTCGGTGTAGAATAGAGATATTCTTTTTATTTGTAAAAAGCAAATGGTAACCACCATTATAATGACTTTTTATTATTACGAGTTATAGTTAGAAAGTTTATTAAAAAATGAAACATTATTAATTATTAATTCATTATTATTAGTTACTATAAGTATAAATAGTAACTAATATATTAATTCATTATTATTAGTTACTATAAGTATAAATAGTAACTAATAATTGTAGTTATTAGAACTAGTCTACCCTCTCCTGTAATGAGAGAGTAGTTTTTTTCATGTTTAATTATTAAAATTGTTGTTTGTTGACAGGAATATTCTAGAATTAGATGTCCAATTATTTTTATGAAATGTCC